GTGTGATTTTGTAATATATTATATTATAATATATATATATATATATATATATATATATATAATTGGTGCAATATAAAAGATATATACCAATATATGCCGTTTGGTGAAATGTTTTGTGTTATTAGGTATGTCTGGGTTGTGTGCAAGTTAGTTTGGTAGTTTATATAATTTATTATGGTGGCATTTTATCTGGTTTAGGGGTTTGACAGAGTATTAATATTTGCCAGCGTAGGGGGGTAGGGGGGTTTGACGCGTAGGAGCGAAGGGGGGGCACTATGAGTAGAAGTAGGTGATAAAGGTAATAGATTATGTACTTGATATAATCTAATGTGATATTATAAGATTATGTCTTTAAATCTTTACATTCACTGTATTTAATCCAGTTATTTATTATTCCACCTTATCTCAAATATTCTCCCTGCGGGTAACACTTGTATATGTCAGATGAAAGTGACCTAAAAATAAAAAATACCAAATGCACGTGAAAGAATGCCTTGGCATGGTGAGTCATTATATTTACAGGATAAAACCAATAATCAAATGCCAGTAATAATTCAGTTATGTAAGTCTTAAATTTGTTGTCCTTGATTTTTCATTAATGTAGTATCCTTGTTTACAATATTGCTGATTTCTTATTGCATTATTAATGGTAAATAACTAGGTATGTTGAGTCAAGAGATTATGCCTTTAAATAGAGAGATGTAATATATACATAATATGTATTAATACCATAATGTAATATATACATAATATGTATTAATACCATAATGTAATATATACATAATATGTATTAATACCATAATGTAATATATACATAATATGTATTAATACCATAATGTAATATATACATAATATGTATTAATACCATAATGTAATATATACAGAAAATAGTTTAGTTTAGAATCCTAGCTTTGGGAGTTAGGGGTGGGAGTTAAAATCTCTCTTTTCTGGCACTAGGAAGGATTTTAACCTTCGATCTCCGGATTACAAGACCGGCGCTTTTGGTGCTAAGCTACTAGGGCAGTTTCAGTTTATTAGTTTGTTTTCTAGTAAGCCTGCTAGTGGGTTTAGGATGAGGAATAGTGCGAAGTAGAGGATAGAGGCAATTTGCCCAATAATGATGAATGGATGTTCAACAGGCATGCCTCCAATTCAGGTTAAAATTATAACGTCTGCTACTAGTACTCAAAATAGGATTTGAGAGATTGGTCGGAATGTGAGTCCTTGTTGTTTAGATGTGTGTAATAGGGGAACAACTATTAAAATTAAAATGGAAAATAATAATGCTAAGACTCCTCCTAGTTTATTAGGGATAGATCGTAAGATGGCATAGGCAAATAGAAAGTATCATTCTGGCTTAATATGTGGAGGGGTTACTAATGGGTTGGCGGGAGTGAAGTTTTCTGGGTCGCCTAGAAGATTTGGTGAGAATAGGGATAGGGCGGTTAGAAGTGTAAGTAGAATGATGAATCCTAGAAGGTCTTTGTATGAGAAGTATGGGTGGAATGAAATTTTGTCTGCATTTGAGTTTAGACCAATTGGGTTGTTAGATCCTGTTTCGTGGAGGAATAAAGCGTGTAGGATTGTTGCTGCAATGATTGCAAATGGGAGTAGGAAGTGGAATGCAAAGAATCGTGTTAGGGTTGCGTTGTCTACAGAAAATCCACCTCAGATTCATTGAACTAGGCTATCCCCGATGTATGGGACAGCTGATAGGAGATTTGTAATAACAGTTGCTCCTCAAAATGATATTTGGCCTCATGGAAGTACATATCCAACAAAGGCAGTTATCATTACTAAGAGGAATAGTACTACACCAATGTTTCAAGTTTCTTTATATGTGTAAGAACCATAGTAAAGGCCTCGGCCAATGTGTAAATAAATGCAGATGAAGAAGAAAGATGCTCCGTTGGCATGTAGGTTTCGGATAATTCAGCCATAGTTTACGTCTCGGCAGATATGGGCGACTGATGAGAATGCGGTTGAGACATCGGAAGTATAATGTATTGCTAGGAATAGTCCTGTTAAAATTTGTGCTGCTAAACATAGTAAGAGAAGTGAACCGAAGTTTCATCATGCGGAGATGTTAGAGGGGGCGGGGAGATCAATTAGGGCGTCGTTAACAATTTTAAGTAGGGGGTGAGTTTTTCGGATGGCCATTAGTTCTCGTAGTTGAAGTACAACGGTGGGTTTTCAAGCCACTAGTCTCGGTTAGAGTCCGGGTGGGAATTATGGCTTATATTCTTAATTTATTTTTATTGAGTTTGGTTGTAGGTTTAGTTGGTGTGGCTTCTAATCCTGCTCCTTATTTTGCTGCACTAGGGTTAGTTGTTGCGGCGGGCGTGGGATGTGGGGTATTAGTAGGTCATGGTGGTTCGTTGCTATCTTTATTGTTGTTTTTAATTTATCTAGGGGGAATGTTGGTAGTTTTTGCTTATTCGGCAGCGTTGGCGGCTGATCCTTTTCCGGAGACTTGAGGTGTTCGTTCCGTGAAGGGGTATGTTTTAATATATTTGTTGGGGGTTAGTGTGGCTGCTTGATGGTTTCGGGGAAGTTGATACGGGGGATATTGGGTGGTTGTTGATGAGTTTAAGGAGTTTTTTATATTGCGGGGTGATGTTGGTGGGGTTGCTTTAATATACTCTTATGGTGGGGGGATGTTAGTTGTGTGTGCTTGAGTATTATTGTTGAGTTTATTTGTGGTGCTAGAGTTGACTCGGGGCCTGAGTCGTGGAGCTCTTCGTGCAGTTTAGGGTAAAGTAAGTAGAGTAATAATTAAGGCAGTAGTAAGTAGGTATATGGTTAGATAAATTTTGATAATGTTATTGTTTCATGTATCAAATGTTGATGAGAGTTTGTGTTGGAGGTTGGCGGTTCCTTTAGGTCCTAATTCTAGTCATTGTAGGTCGAATTTAGTGGCTTGTTTACCTAGGGTAAGGCTAAGATTTGGAGCAAGGCGATGGACGATTGAAGTGAAGTATCCTAATATGTTGGATGAATTATGTAGAGGAAGGGTTGGGGTAATTTTAATTTGTGCTGAGGTTGTGGTTGAAAGGGCTATTGCAGTAATTAATCCAATAATAGTAACTGCTAGTGCGGCGAGTTTTAGTGAGTAGGGTATTGTTATAACGGGGGTTTTTGATGGGAGGAAGTTGGATGTAATAATTAAGCCTGCAATAATGCTTCCTCAGGCTAATCGTTTAATGGGGTTAATTACCAGGGGGTTGTTTTCGTTAATTGGGGAAAGGGTTAGGAATCGTGGGGTGCCCATAGTTACGTAAAAGATGATTCGGAAGCTGTAGATTGCAGTGAATGAAGTGGCAATTAAGGTTAGGGTTAGGGCTCAGGCGTTTAGGTAAGAGGTGTTTAGGGCTTCAATGATAGCGTCTTTTGAGAAGAATCCGGTTAGGAATGGTGTGCCAGTTAAAGCTAGGCTACCAATAGTTAGGCAGGTTGATGTAAATGGTAAGAGTTTGTGGAGTCCTCCTATTTTTCGGATGTCTTGTTCATCGTTGAGGCTATGAATAATAGATCCGGAGCACAGAAATAGTATGGCTTTGAAAAAAGCATGTGTGCAGATGTGTAGAAAAGCTAGTTGTGGTTGATTTAGACCAATGGTTACTATTATTAATCCTAGTTGACTAGATGTTGAGAAAGCTACAATTTTTTTGATGTCATTTTGAGTGAGGGCGCATGCAGCTGTAAATAGGGTAGTTAGGGCACCTAAACATAAGCAAATGGTAAGAGCTAGTTGATTATTTTCTATTAGAGGATGGAGTCGGATAAGAAGGAAAATTCCGGCGACTACTATAGTACTTGAGTGTAGTAGGGCGGATACTGGAGTGGGACCTTCTATTGCTGATGGGAGTCAGGGGTGTAGTCCAAATTGGGCTGATTTTCCTGTGGCTGCAATGATTAGTCCAATTAGGGGAAGAGTTATGTCGAGATCTTTGGAAGCTATAAAAATCTGTGGAATTTCTCAGGAGTTTAGGTTTATTGCAATTCAAGCTGTGGCTAAAATTAATCCGATATCACCAACTCGGTTATATAGGACGGCTTGTAGGGCTGCGGTGTTGGCGTCGGCTCGTCCATGTCATCAGCCAATAAGTAGGAAGGATATAATGCCTACTCCTTCTCAGCCAATAAATAGTTGGAAGAGGTTGTTAGCGGTAACTAGGATAATTATAGCAACTAGAAAGAGGAGTAAATATTTGAAGAATCGGTTGATGTTTGGGTCGGCATGTATGTACCATAGTGCGAATTCTAGAATTGATCATGTAACATAAAGGGCAATTGGTGTGAAGATGATGGAGTAGTGATCAAATTTAAAACTAATGTTGATGTTGAAGGTTATAATGTTTATTCAGTGTGTATTAGTGATGATGCTTTCTGTTCCTTGGTCGAGGAAAAATATTAGGGGAATTAGGCTAATAAAGAATGCGATAGATACAGCTGTTTTGACGTGTGTGGAGGCTCAGTTTGGGTTTAAGGGTTTTGGTTGTAGAGTTATTAATAGTGGGAGTATTAGTGTAACTAGTATTAGTATGAGGGTGGACGATATTACTAGATTTGTCATAGCTGCTACTTGGATTTGCACCAAGAGTTTTTGGTTCCTAAGACCAATGGATGAACTATTATCCTTTAGAAGCTCGAGTGAGCCATGGAATTTAACCATGGAGGTAGGGGTTAGCAGTCCTTATTGCTTCTAGCCTCTCTCGGTGGATAAGAGGATTTTAACCTCTGTTTTTAGAACCACAATCTAATGTTTTGGGTTAAACTATATCTACAGTATCATCATCCTCATATAAGTTCCGGTTTTGTAATTAGGAGAATGACTGGAAGGAGATGTAGAGTTATTAGTAGGTGTTCTCGGGTGTGAAATGGTTGGAGGTTTATGATGTGGGTTGGGAGTGGGCCTCGTTGTGTTATTAGGAAAAGGTAAAGGGAGTAGGCTGCTGTAATTAGTGTTCCTGCTCCGGTAAGGATTAGGGTTAGTGGAGATCAGTTAAATATTGCTGTAATGATAATGATTTCTCCTATTAGATTAGGTAGAGGGGGGAGGGCTAGGTTTGCTAGATTAGCAATAAATCATCAAGTGGCGGTGAGTGGAAAAATAATTTGTAGGCCTCGAGCAAGGATTATAGTTCGGCTGTGTGTTCGTTCATATGTTGTGTTGGCTAGACAGAATAGGGCTGAGGATACTAGTCCGTGGGCAATTATTAGAATAATTGCACCAGTAAATCCTCATGGGGTTTGAATTAAAATTCCTCCTGCTACTAGACCTATATGGCTAACTGATGAGTAAGCAATGAGTGATTTTAAGTCTGTTTGACGAAGGCAGATGGAGCCTGTTATAATGATACCTCAGAGGGCGAGGATGATGAATGGGTATGCTATGTCTTTAGATAGCGGGTCTAGTATAACCATTATTCGTATTATTCCGTAGCCTCCAAGTTTTAGTAGAATTGCAGCTAGGACTATTGAGCCTGCTACTGGTGCTTCTACGTGAGCTTTTGGTAGTCAGAGATGTACTCCATAAAGGGGTATTTTTACTAAGAAAGCAATTAGACAGCCAGCTCATCAGATTTTGTCTCCTCAGGAATTGAGTAATATAGGTTGGGAATATTGAATAATTAGTATGGATAGGGTTCCTGTGTTTTGGTGAAGGAGTAGGAGGGCTACTAATAGTGGTAGGGACCCTGCTAGGGTATAAAATAGAAAGTAGGTGCCTGCATTTAGTCGTTCTGTTTGATTGCCTCAGCGGGTGATGATAATTAGGGTTGGAATAAGGGTTGCTTCAAATATAATGTAAAATATAATGATTTCTGTGGCGCCAAATGCTATGATTAGGAAGGTTTGTAGGGAGGCAAGTAATGTAATGTAAGTTCGTTGACGATTCAGTGGTTCTGGTTTAATATGGTTTTGGCTGGCAAGGATTATAAGTGGTAAGAGTCAGCAAGTTAGGACTAGAAGTGGGGTAGATAGGGGATCGGTTCCTATATAAAGGTTTGATGTTGTTCATCCTGTTTCTGAGTCTCATTTTAGTCATAGAAGGCTAATTAGGGCAATGAAGAGGCTTTGAGCAGTAGTAATGGCTCATAATCATTTTGGTGAGGTGAGCCAGATTGTTGGAAATAGCATAATTGTTGGAATTAGAATTTTTAGCATTGTAAAAGGTTTAAAGCTTTTAGGCGGTCTGTTCCGTGAGTGCGGGCTGTAGCGACTAGGAGGGCTAACCCAGCACTAGCCTCGCAGGCTGAGAATGCTAGTAATAATATAGGAGCTGCAGAGAAGGTTGTTGCTTCTAATTGTAAGGCTCATAGGGCTAAAGCAATAAATAGGGATAGTATTATTCCTTCTAAACATAAAAGGGCTGATAAGAGGTGGGTACGATGAAACGCTAGTCCTGTTAGTCCTAAAATGAATGCTGAGGTAAAGCTGAAGTGTACTGGTGTCATAAGGGGGTCGTGGATTTAAACCACGGTTTTCTGAGCCGAAATCAGAGGTCTTATTTTGGACTAACTCCCTATTCGGCTCACTCTAGGCCTCCTTGGGTTCATTCATAAATTAGTCCGAGTGTAAGAAGAATAAGGATGGCTGCAGCTAGCATAAAGGTGTCTGTTGGGTTTGGTAGTTGGTTGCCTCATGGTAGGGGTAGGAGTAGGGCGATTTCTAAGTCAAATAATAAAAATAGAATGGCAACAAGGAAGAAGCGTAGGGAAAATGGCAGGCGTGCAGATCCTAGGGGGTCAAACCCGCATTCATATGGGGATAGTTTTTCTGCGTCTGGGGTTATTTGAGGCAGTCAGAAAGATACAATGGCAAGGATTAAAGATAGAGCAGTGGTAATTAATAGAATTGTTATGACTAAATTCATTATCTTTCCTTGGGTTTTAACCAAGACTAGGTGATTGGAAGTCACTCGTACTAACGTTAATACTAGAAAGATATGAGCCTCATCAGTAGATAGAGACGTATAGGAATAGTCATACGACGTCTACGAAATGTCAGTATCAGGCGGCTGCTTCAAATCCAAAATGATGGCCGGATGTAAAGTGATATTGGATTTGTCGGAGAAGGCAGACGGCTAAGAAAGTTGAACCAATAATTACATGGAGTCCGTGGAATCCTGTGGCAACAAAGAATGTTGATCCATAAACGCCATCAGCGATTGTAAATGGAGCTTCATAATATTCTATAGCTTGGAGTGCAGTGAAGTAAAATCCTAGTAGAATTGTTAGAGCGAGCGATTGAATGGCTTGTTTTCGTTCTCCTTCTATAAGACTATGGTGAGCCCATGTGACTGTTACACCGGAAGCTAGAAGAACGGCTGTATTGAGGAGTGGTACTTCAAATGGGTCTAGTGGAACAATTCCTGTAGGGGGTCAGCATCCTCCTAATTCTGGTGTAGGGGCTAGGCTGGAGTGATAAAAAGCTCAGAAAAAGCCTAGGAAAAAGAAAACTTCGGATGTAATAAATAAAATTATTCCGTATCGCAGGCCTTTTTGGACAGGGGGAGTATGGTGTCCTTGAAAGGTTCCTTCTCGGATGATATCTCGTCATCATTGGTACATTGTTAGTAGTAATAAAATTAGGCCTAGTGACATAAGGGTTATTGAGTTAAAGTGAAATCAGATTGCAAGACCTGATGTTATTAAAAGAGCAGCTACTGCACCTGTTAGGGGTCATGGGCTAGGGTCTACCATGTGGTATGCGTGTGCTTGGTGGGCCATTAGACGTTTTCTTGTAAATATAGGCTTAGTAAGAGTACAAATACATATGCTTGGATTATGGCGACTGCCACCTCTAGGAGGGTGAGGAGGACTAGTAGAGTGGCAGTGAAGAGTGCTACCGTTGTTATTATTGGTAATAGAACAAATGTTGCGGTTGAGATAAGTTGGATTAGTAGATGGCCAGCTGTGAGGTTGGCTGTTAGTCGAACACCTAAGGCTAGAGGTCGAATGAATAAACTAATGGTTTCGATAATAATTAATACTGGAATAAGGGGGACTGGGGTTCCTTCTGGGAGGAGGTGTCCAAGAGCCGCTGTAGGTTGGTTGCGTAATCCAATAATAACTGTGGCTAGTCAGAGTGGGACAGCGAGGCCTATATTTAGAGATAGTTGAGTTGTTGGGGTAAAAGTATATGGTAACAGGCCTAGTATATTGAGAGATAGGATGAAGATTATTAAGGATGTTAGGATTAGGGCTCATTTGTGTCCCCCTGGATTCAATGGGGTTAGTAGTTGATTTGTAAAAGATTTTACAAATCAGTTTTGGAGAGTAATTAGGCGGTTGTCTTGTCATCGTTTAGAGGGGGAGGGAACAAGGATTCATGGTAAGGTCAATGCGATGGCGATTAGGGGAATACCTAAAAATGTGGGGCTCATGAATTGGTCAAATAAGTTTAGTGCCATGGTCAGTTTCAAGTTTCTGATTTAATTTTTTGTGAGCTAATGGATGTTAGTTCATTTGTGAAGGTGTGGTTTAAGACTTTGTTTGGAACTACTGCTAGAAATACTAGTCAAGAAAACACGAGAATTGCGAATCATGGGGCTGGGTTTAGCTGAGGCATGTCACTAGGGGTGGTTGGGAGTCACCAAACTTTAGCTTAAAAGGCTAACGCTAATCCCTGTTTAGCTTCCTAGTGAGGCGTCTTCAAGTATGATGGAGGATCAGTTCTCAAAATGTTCTAGTGGAACGGCTTCTACAACAATTGGTATAAAGCTATGATTGGCTCCGCAGATTTCAGAACATTGTCCGTAGAATACTCCAGGGCGGGAGGCAATAAATGCTGTTTGATTTAAGCGTCCAGGTACGGCGTCTATTTTAACTCCTAAAGCTGGAACAGCTCAAGAGTGTAGTACGTCTTCAGCTGAGACTAGTACTCGCACTGGGGATTCTATTGGAACAACCATTCGGTGGTCGGTTTCAAGTAGTCGGAATTGGCCTGGGGTTAGGTCTTGAGTTGGTACTATATAGGAGTCAAAGGCTAAGTCTTCATAGTCTGTATATTCGTAGCTTCAATATCATTGATGTCCTATAGCTTTTACAGTAAGATGTGGGTCATTGACTTCATCTATTAGGTAGAGGATTCGGAGGGATGGAAGGGCAATAAGAATAAGAATTGCTGCTGGCAAGATGGTTCATACAATTTCGATTTCTTGTGAATCTAGAATATACTTGTTAGTAAGTTTAGTGGAGACTATTAGGAGAAGAATATATAGAACTAGAGTGCTAATTAGAAGTACAATTATTAAGGCATGGTCGTGGAAGTGTAGAAGTTCTTCTATTACAGGCGAGGCCGCGTCTTGGAATCCTAGTTGTGAGGGATGTGCCATTAAGCTGTTAAGCTTAAGGTGCGCAGGATTTTAACCAGCAATGCTGCCTTGACAAAGCAGTGTAATATTCTATTTTACTAGCACCTTATAAAAGAAAGTGGCAGAGTGGTTATGTGACTGGCTTGAAACTAGTTTACGGGGGTTCGATTCCTTCCTTTCTCGTTAATTTGTTTGGACTTGAACAAATGCTGGTTCTTCAAATGTGTGGTATGGAGGTGGGCATCCGTGAAGTCATTCTGAGTTTGTGGGTGTGAGTTCTACTGCTAGAACTTCTCGTTTAGCAGTAAATGCTTCTCATAAAATGAAGAGGAATATAATTACAGCAACTAGGGATACTAGAGAGCCGATTGAAGAAATAGTATTTCAAAGAGTATAGGCATCTGGGTAGTCAGAGTATCGTCGTGGTATTCCAGCTAATCCTAGGAAGTGTTGTGGGAAGAAGGTTAGGTTGACTCCGATGAATATTACTCCAAAGTGGATTTTTGTTCAAGTGCTGTGGAGGGTATATCCTGTAAATAGAGGGAATCAATGTACAAATGCACCCATAATGGCGAAGACGGCTCCTATAGATAGGACATAATGGAAGTGGGCAACTACATAATAAGTGTCATGTAGTACAATATCAATGGATGAGTTGGCTAGAACAATTCCTGTTAGACCACCAACTGTAAATAGGAAAATAAATCCTAGGGCTCATAGTAGGGGCGTTTCTCATTTGATAGACCCTCCGTGCAGTGTAGCTAATCAGCTGAATACTTTTACTCCTGTTGGAATGGCAATAATTATAGTTGCAGATGTGAAGTAGGCACGGGTATCTACGTCCATGCCAACTGTGAACATATGGTGGGCTCACACGATGAAGCCTAGGAGGCCAATGGCTATTATAGCTCAAACCATACCCATGTATCCGAATGGTTCTTTTTTCCCTGCATAATAGGCTACAATATGTGAGATCATACCAAATCCTGGTAGAATTAGAATGTACACTTCTGGGTGACCGAAGAATCAAAATAAGTGTTGGTATAGAATTGGGTCTCCACCTCCTGCAGGATCAAAGAAGGTAGTATTTAAATTTCGGTCTGTTAGTAATATTGTAATACCAGCAGCTAGAACGGGTAGTGAAAGCAGGAGTAATACAGCTGTAATAAGTACAGCCCACACAAATAAAGGAGTTTGGTATTGAGAAATGGCTGGGGGTTTCATATTAATAATAGTAGTAATAAAGTTAATTGCTCCTAAAATTGAGGAAACACCAGCTAGGTGAAGTGAAAAGATGGTTAGATCAACTGAAGCCCCTGCATGGGCTAGGTTTCCAGCGAGGGGTGGGTATACAGTTCAACCTGTTCCTGCCCCTGCTTCAACTCCTGAGGAGGCTAATAGGAGAAGGAATGATGGGGGGAGTAGTCAGAAGCTCATATTATTTATTCGTGGGAAGGCTATGTCGGGTGCTCCAATCATTAGTGGGACTAGTCAATTTCCGAAGCCTCCAATTATAATTGGTATTACTATAAAGAAAATTATTACGAAGGCATGTGCAGTAACGATGACATTATAAATTTGGTCATCACCTAGTAGGGAGCCGGGTTGGCTTAGCTCAGCCCGAATTAAAAGGCTGAGAGCTGTGCCAACCATTCCGGCTCAGGCACCAAATACTAAGTAAAGGGTGCCAATGTCTTTGTGGTTAGTAGAGAAGAATCAGCGTGCGATCGTCACAGGTAGGATGGCCGAGAGTTAGGCGGTGGATTGTAGCTCCATGGACAGAGGTTTAAATCCTCTTCCTATCAAGCCTTGTGGTGTTTGGCACGTCAGATTGCAAATCTGAAGGAGCAGACTAATTACCTGCCGGGGCTTTCCCCGCCTCGTTTCTAGGCGGCGGGGAAAGGTAGATGAATGCTCGCTGGCTTGGGCGCTTAGCTGTTAACTAAGAATTTGTAGGATCGAGGCCTTCTCATCTAGTAAGGCTTTAGCTTAATTAAAGTGTCTGGGTTGCATTCAGAAGATGTGGGATAAAGTCCTGCAAGTCTTATTCAGGGATTAGGAGATTTTCACTCCTGCTTAAAGCTTTGAAGGCTTTTGGTCTGGTACTATCCTAAATCCCTAGCAGGCTAGTGCTTGAATAGCTGGTGTTAGAGGGAGGAGTGTGAGGGCTAGAGTTGTAAAGATAGCTAATGGTAGTGTTGTTTGTGTATTTATTAGGCGTCATGGGGTTGTTGAGTTGTTTGTATTTGGGGCAATTGTTAAGGTTATGGCATAACATAGTCGTAAATAGAAGTATAGGCTTAGTAAGGCGCTGAGGGCGAGGATAGTTGCGGTGAGGGGTAGTTCTTGTTTTGTTAGTTCTTGCAGAATTAATCATTTTGGTATGAAGCCTGTTAATGGGGGAAGGCCTCCTAGGGAAAGGAGAATTAGGGCGGTGGTTGTTGTGATGATAGGGGTTTTTGATCAGGTTAGGGCTAATGTGTTAATTTTTGTGCTAAGAAGTATTTTGAATGTTAGGAATGCTGCGGATGTTATAATAATGTAGATGCTTAGGGTTAATAGGGTTAGTTGTGGTATAAATTGAACTACGATAATTATTCAACCTAGGTGGGCAATTGATGAATATGCTAGTATTTTTCGTAGTTGGGTTTGGTTTAATCCTCCTCAACCGCCGATGAAGGTGGAAAAAAGTCCTAGTATAGTTAGTAGTATTGGGTGTGTAGCTGGGGCTATTTGAATTAGTAGTGCGAATGGTGCTAGTTTTTGTCATGTTGCCATGATTAGTCCGGTAGTAAGGTCTAATCCTTGAAGTACTGGGGGCATTCAAAAGTGTATTGGTGCTAGGCCTACTTTTATGGCTAGGGCTGTTGTGATTATGATGGTAGCGGCGGGGTGAGATATAAGGGTAATGTTTCATTCTCCTGTAATTCATGCGTTTGTTATGCTTGCGAATAGAATGGTAGCTGCTGCGGTTGCTTGGGCTAAAAAGTATTTGGTGGTGGCTTCTACTGATCGGGGATGGTGGTGTTGGGCTATTAGTGGAAGAATAGCTAGAGTGTTAATTTCTAGTCCTATTCATGCTAGAAGTCAGTGGGAGCTAGCGAAGGTTAATGTTGTACCTAGGCCTAGGCTTAGTAGGAAGATGGCTAGAACGTAAGGATTCATTAGCAAGAGAAGGAGTTTAACCTACATTTTTGGGGTATGGGCCCAAAAGCTTGTTTTAGCTGATCTTACTGGAAAGTGGTGTAGTGGAAACACTTGGAGTTTTGATCTCTAGGATATGGGTTCGAGTCCCTTCTTTCCAAAGGAGCTGGGAGGATTTTAGCCTCCATGAGTCACTCTATCAAAGTGGTCCTTGGGCATTCAGGCACAGCTCCGTGATTATAGTTGGGGTGGAAGTCCGGCTAGTGCAATAGGGAGGGCAAGATGTCAGAGAACTAAGGCCAGGGTCATTGGTAGAAAGTTTTTTCAGACTAAATGTATTAGTTGGTCGTATCGGAATCGGGGGTAGGAGGCTCGCACTCATAGGAATAAGATTGAAAGAAGTGCAGCTTTTGTTATGATATTTATTGAAGTTAATTCAGGAATTAATAGTACGTGTGATGCTCCTAAGAATAGAATGGCTGATAGGGTATTTATAAGTAGGATGTTGGCGTATTCGGCTAGGAAAAATAGTGCGAATGGTCCTCCAGCATATTCTACGTTGAATCCTGATACTAGTTCTGATTCCCCTTCAGTTAGGTCAAATGGGGCTCGGTTCGTTTCTGCTAGTGTGGAGATGTATCATATTGCTGCTAGAGGCCAGGCTGGAAGTAGGAGTCAAATAGTTTCTTGGGTAATATTAAATATTTGTAGTGTAAAGCCTCCAGTAAATATAATTACGGATAGTAGAATTAGTCCAAGGCTTACTTCGTAGGAAATTGTTTGGGCCACAGCACGGAGAGCTCCGATGAGAGCATATTTTGAGTTTGATGCTCAGCCTGAGCCTAGAATTGAATATACAGCTAGGCTGGAAATGGCTAAAATAAATAAAACTCCTAGGTTGAGGTCTGTTACAGGATGGGGGATTGGTATTGGGGCTCAGAGGGTAAGGGCTAGGGTCAGAGCAAGTATGGGGGTGGCAAGAAAGAGAAAAGGTGATGAGGTAGATGGGCGAACTGGTTCTTTAATAAATAGTTTAATTCCATCTGCGATTGGTTGTAAGAGGCCGTAGGGGCCTACTACATTTGGGCCTTTTCGGTGTTGTATGTAGCCTAGGATTTTTCGTTCAATTAGTGTAAGGAAGGCTACCGCTAGTAGTACTGGAATAATATAGGCTAGGGGATTAATCAAGTGTGTTATTAGTAAAGTTAGCATAACTAAGGGGAGGATTTGAACCTCCGGTTGAAAGGGCTTAGGCCTTTTGCAATTGCCGGGCTCTGCCACCTTAGTAAGATCTTGTCTTGATTTGGGGTTATGCTTACCTTTTATTTAATTTAGTTGTTTTCATTAAGTTAGGATGGGGCGTATTTAGAATATGGGCCCCATTTTTCCGGTCCTTTCGTACTAGGAAAAATAGCATTACAGATAGAAACTGACCTGGATTGCTCCGGTCTGAACTCAGATCACGTAGGACTTTAATCGTTGAACAAACGAACCCTTAATAGCGGCTGCACCATTAGGATGTCCTGATCCAACATCGAGGTCGTAAACCCCCTTGTCGATATGGACTCTGGAAGGGGATTGCGCTGTTATCCCTAGGGTAACTTGGTCCGTTGGTCGGCATGTAGCCGGATCTTTATGGTCAGATGTTCTGTGTCTTAGAGATGTCTCTCTTAGTTTTAGGAAATGTCCCAGTCCGCATGGGAGCTTTGTTTTCTCCCGTGGTCACCCCAACCGAAGATTAGGACCAGAACTATTTGGTTTAGTCTTTTTTAGGACTTTTGACATAGTTGGTCTTTTGTCTTAAGCTCCAAAGGGTCTTCTCGTCTTGTATTATTATACCCGCTTCTGCACGGGTAGATCAATTTCATTGACTAGAAGGGGGAGACAGTTAAGCCCTCGTTCCACCATTCATACAGGTCTTCATTTAAAAGACAAGTGATTGCGCTACCTTTGCACGGTCAAAATACCGCGGCCGTTTAACTTATAGTCACTGGGCAGGCAGGACCTCCTATACATTGATTTTTGCGGGAGGCGATGTTTTTGGTAAACAGGCGAGGCTTGTGTTTGCCGAGTTCCTTCCTCTTCTTTTTGTCTTTCCTTGTGGGCTCTCCAGTGTGGGATTAACGATTTTTAATTGTGATTTTTTCTTGAATATTATTTTTAGTCACATTACTCTCTTTAAGTGGGTTCGTTAATGGCTAGTGGACTGTCCGATCTAGATTACACGTGGGCCAGGAGAAGAATATATTCTTCTTATTACTCATTTTAGCAGTATCACTTCCATGTTGGCATGGAAAGGCCTAATATTGTTAGGGGTTTAAGATATGTTTATTTGGATAATAGATTTTTGGATTGCTTGAGCTTTAACGCTTTCTGTTCAGATGGCTGCTTTTAGGCCCACTGAAGCAATAATCTTTTTTAGTATAATCTTTAACCTCCTGAATAGGGTTGTATCCCTTTTCAGAGGGGCTGTACCCCCTCTGACTAACTCTTGCATGTTTCTCAGGTTCATAGGTTAGTGGTAACTTTTTGTGAGGTGAGGAGTGCAAGGCTGAACTTCTATCCATTTTTTAGGCAACCAGCTATAACTAGGTTCGGTAGGTCTATCACCCCTACCCGGAGATCTTCCCACTCTTTTGCCACAGAGATGGGTTGGCCCTACAATAGGCTGTCTCGGGGTAGCTCACCTAGTTTCGGGGTTTTGAACTAAAATACTTTTTGCTCAAAGTGGCTGGCTAAATCATGATGCAAAAGGTACGAGGGTTAATCTCTGCTTTGTTAGGCTTAGATGGTTTGTTTCATTTCTCTTTCAGCTTTCCCTTGCGGTACTTTTTTATTGCTTTGTTGAGCCTTTTCTGTCACTCATACTAGGGCGGAAGAATGTTTTAGTTTCAAATTTTGGGTTAAGTAAAACTTTTTGGATGTTGTTGTGTAAGTTTAGGTGTTTAAGCTAGCTATTTGGCTCAGGATAATCCAATTTGCATGGATGTCTTCTCGGTGTAAGGGAGATGCTTATCTATCTCAGCCATATCCTGATTGTTCCAAGTGCACCTTCCGGTACACTTACCATGTTACGACTTGCCTCCCCGCAGTTTAATATATGTAATTAGTTATGTTTGGTTGGTTGTAATAGGAAGGGGAGAGTGACGGGCGGTGTGTGCGCGCCTCAGAGCCTAATTCAAAAAGACACTCTATTTGCTTTTTACTACTAAATCCTCCTTCAGGTGTTATATTTCAGGACACCATTCGTAATATTCTGTGGCAGAAAATGTAGCCCATTTCTTCCCACTCCATGCGCTACACCTCGACCTGACGTTCTGGGTTGAACCCATTTTGCTTACTGTTAAACCTTCACAGGGTAAGCTGGCGACGGCGGTATATAGGCGGGAAAAACAAGGGGTGGTGAGGTTTAACGGGGATTATCGGTTCTAGAACAGGCTCCTCTAGGTGGGTCTGAGGCACCGCCAAGTCCTTTGGGTTTTAAGCTGTGCTTGTAGTTCCCTGGCGGATGTTATTGTATAATTTCATCTAAGTTTAGGGCTGGGCATAGTGGGGTATCTAATCCCAGTTTGTTTCCCAGCTTTCGTGGAGTCGGGCATATTTGGTAAAGTTACTTTCGTGTTTGGGCTTCGTGCCTCCGTGAGCGTATGACGGCTTAGGAGGTCTTTGGCTTTATTTTGTTAGTCCCCTAACCACCCTTTACGCCGTGTCTATAAACTAGGGTCTTTCGTATAACCGCGGTGGCTGGCACGAATTTTACCGACCCTTTTAGCCCTAACTAAGTCAAGTTTTCACTCATGGCTTAATGTTTATTACTGCTGAATTCCCTTGAGGGTGTGGCTTAAGCAAGGCGTCTTGGGCTAATGGGTATGTGCCTGATGCCAGCTCCTCGTCCTCGGGCGGGGGATTGAGGGCATTCTCACAGGGATGCGGATACTTGCATGTATAAATTGGGCTAAAGCTTATAGTAAAGTCAGGACCAAGCCTTTGTGCCTATGGAACTTTTTAGGGTTCATCTTGACATCTTCAGTGTCATGCTTTATTTAAGCTACACTGGC